ATAGATTCTTCCCAAGTGAAACCACACATAAAAATGACATTCCCATAAATTGACAAGGTAATATTTCCATTTATTCATCAGAAGAGGCGTATCTTTTGAAGCCAGAATTGATTTTCCTTGATATCTAACATAATGAATGAAAGGATCCTTCAGGAAACATAGGATGCCCGGAAAATCATTAGCAAAGACTTCGACAAGATGTTTTATTATTTTTCTATGTAAATAAATTCGCTCAAAAAGGACTCCAGAAGATGTTAATCGTAAATGAGAAGATTGTTTACGGAGAAAAAGGAAGACAGATTCGTATTCACATATATGAGAATTATATAAGAATAACAATAATCTTGAATGACTTTTTGAAAAAAAAGAAATAGCTTTATTTGGAATAATAACAATATTCCAATTAGAATACTCATGAAGAAAGAACCGCAATAAATGCAAAGAGGAGGCATCTTTCACCCGGTAGCGAAGGGTTTGAATCAAGATTTCCAGATGGATGGGGTAGGGTATTAGTACATCTGCCACATAATTTAAATGTGGGAATTTGTCCTCTAAAAAAGGAAATATTGAATGAATGGATCGAAAATTGTAAGATCTTACGATTTGTGCCCCTTCTAAGGAAGATATTAATCGTAAAGAAAATGGAATTTCCGCAATGACTGCAAATCCTTCTGATATAATTTGAGAATACAAATTCTTGTTGTATCCTAAAAATGGATTTTGGTTAGAATCATTAGTGGAAATCAGCAAATGATTCTGTTGATACATTCGCGTAATTAAACGTTTTACAATCAGTAAACTAGATTTATTATCATAAGCTACATTTTCCAACAAAATAGATCTATTTAAACCATGATCATGAACAAGTGCATAAATATACTCCCGAAAGATAAGTGGGTATAGGAAGTTATGTTGCCTAAATCTATCTAGTTCTAAATATCCTTTTAATTCCTCCATTTATTTAAAATTAGATTGAAACCCGGGATAGGAGATTTTATTTCTTGGGTTATTAAATGACACATAGTACGATACAGTCAAAACAGGATATTATAGTAAGAAAAGACTAGATAGATACCCCGGAAACAGATAAGACTTATCAACGGACTCTTTATCCTTTCTTTTTCCATCTAATTAAAATCTAATTAAATCGGTTTATGTTCATTATAGGATAACAAGATGGTTAGAAATCCTTTATTTTTTCAACCCAATCGCTCTTTTGATTTTGGAAAAAAAAAAGATTTTTATCAATATACTGCTTTTCTACACATTCATCCCCACACTCTAATGGAGAATATCTACTAATAATTAGGATTAAAAAAAATCGATAATCTACTTATGGTAAAAACATTTCCCGTATCAAGCACTAATATATTTTTAACGTTTAATTAAATCGGGTAATTATTCAAATTAAGAACAGAAACTCGTTGCTTTTTTTTGTTTCCCTAGAATTGGAGCCAAAGGGCTCTATCCATTTATTCACTTAATCCAACTTTAATCTTTTTTTTTTTATTTTTTTTTTTCCGCGTCAAGAATTCAAACAAGATTTTGTATCGATCCGATAAGATACGAATAAAATATTCTCAAAATTCTCCATTAATAATTAATACGACATGCTGCTTTTTCCATTCCTTCCTTTCAGGATCAGTCGCGGTCTTACAAAGCTCTACCGATGGTATCGACGAATCCGTTACTTCATACAAATGTGTAAAAAATGCTAGTCGCACTTAAAAGCCGAGTACTCTACCGTTGAGTTAGCAACCCGAATCAAAATGTATAGATCCAATCGGAATCAAAAAAGAGATTTAATTACACAACGCAATCAAAATATTAAAATAGAAAAAATATTTCTAAATGATTCTGAACATAAAAATGAACATATCAGATGCAAATACAATGACGTCTAAAATAAGAAGATAGATTAAGATAAAAATATAAATAAAATGTAAATTGATCGACTACCAAAGATTTTGTTCGTATGTTATACATTATTATCTTATCCATTTTTTTTTTATTAAAAAAAAAAAGAAAGACTTCTTGTATCCCAGCAAATCCAATGAACCCATCGTTTGAATAAAGTAAAAAAAAAACCAAGTCTATAGAACAGAGAAATAGATACATTTATTCACGATCGGATTATATTTGTTTGATATACTGTTGTCAATATGAATGTTGAGAAAAGAACATAATGTAGAAAACCATAAATTAAAATACAAAATTATTCAATATTTTCTATTTAATTCAACAATATTTTCTTATTAAATTCAATAAAATATTGAATTACTATAACTATAATAAAAATCAAATAAAAAAAACGAATGACTTGTATTGAATTGACACTGCATAAAAAATAAAGATAGATACAAAAAGGTATAGGTGTAAAAAAATTCGGAGAGAAGTATAAAAAAATCTTGCTTGGGTTTACTCAATCAATCTAAGTAAAAAAAGCAAGCTTAAATACCATGTTTTTTTTTATTTGATTTGTTCAGTTCATAAAAAAAAAAGAAAGTGAAAGTTTCAACGAAAACCAACCATTATTGAATTAGCAATAATGTAAAATTTTCTATTTATAGATCCAACTACTTCATTTATTCACTTTCTTTTTTTTTCTATTTATCTGTCTTATATGAATTTATCTTACTAAAATAAAAAAAGAAGATGTTGTCGTTATAGACGACAACATCTTTTGGTAGTAATAATAAATGGGTAGGAATAGAACAAAAGAGGGGGAGTAATATAGAAAAGTTTATACAAAGTTATATACAAGTCATCCCCCTCCCCTTTTTTTTTTATTTCATTAATTTAATTTCATCTGTTGATTAAAGGAAAGTTCCATAAAAACTCCCGCCTTCTTTGAAATATCATGAACAGTTCCCGTAGGTTGAGCGCCCTTTTCAAGGAAATATAGAATAGCGGGAACATTTAAATAAGTTTGATTCTTTATCGGATCATAAAAACCCACTTTCCGAAGATCTCTTCCTTCTCTTCGGGATCGAACATCAATTGCAACGATTCGATAAACCACCCATTGGGATAGATGTAGATGAATAATACTCCCCCCCTAGAAACGTATAAGAAGTTTTCGCCTCGTACGGCTCAAGAAAATTCGAAATTATGTCTATGTATAGAATCTTTAATTAATATTAATTAGATCCATAAAATCATCAAATCAATTAAACTATGATTTAAGTACTTTTCCTTATTCTTATTATTTTATTGTCCGAAAAAGGAAAAAAAATCATTCGTATTCACATCCTCATAACTCAAGTTGGATAATTTTCAAATAATCCAAAAGAAAACCTTTAGGCATTTCGTTTATTGAGCGGTCTCTAACCACGCATTTTTTGTCTGTCTCCTTTAGAATTTTTTTGATTCTTCATTATGATCTATTTATTGAGACAACTGAAAACGGTATTTACTTGTTCCAGAATTCTTTATCGTTTCCTTGAATCGTTGGGTTTAGACATGACTTCGGTGATCTTTAATCATTTCAAAAAATGGGAGCAACATACCATTTTTGTAATTTCTTTCTATCAAAGAATCATACAAATGGTTGATTCCCGCGTGATACACTTTTGATCGAAACAGTTTTACCAATTCCAAGCAATTTTCCTTAATGAATTTGAAACTTGCTAGAATTGGATCCTTTCGATTTCTATATCTAAAATATACTTTCGAAGTTGTTTCAACTTATTAATTAACACTAACCCTAGATCCGTGCCCCTAAAAAATGAATCAATACTTTTTACTCGAGCTCCATCATGATCATGTACTATTTACACCACAACCCCCCAAAAATGAGGTTTTTCTAGTGGAACAGAACAAACGATGTCGAGCCAGAAGCACCCTCATTCCTATATAATGAATATAAAAAAATGGCGGATGTCAGAATCCACAACCGACCATATCCTTCAAGTCGCACGTTGCTTTCTACCACATCGTTTTAAACGAAGTTTTACCATAACATTTTTCTAGTAGGTTGCTGTAACCAGTATGTAATTGATTCAATTATGGAATCATGAATAATCATTGGTTCTATCGGTACATAGTAATCTATACTTTTATGAATAGGTAGTTTATGAAGAAGTCTCAGCAAGAATTCAATTTAACTCCATAGATTTTGATATTAGAATTTGAAATTCTAATATCAAAATTCGAAATAATAAATAACACAAATAAGTTCTTTTTTTTTTTAATCTGCATCTTCAAGTGACTTGAAAAAATAGATTCATCAATTTAACACTTCTTCAAGTAACAAGGACTCGTAAGACATTATTCAAAAGATTAAATTGATTGAAAGATTTACTATTTCAATATCATTACATTATTTGAATAAAGTTTTACAGTAAAAGTAAAAACCGTATTCTCATAATAAGAGAGAAATTCATATTCTGATTAAAACATCAATCATTTCAAACAAATAGATAGAGATAGATCAAAAAGATGAAATTTGTTTTTTTTTTTTTCATTAGTTTAATTAATTTAATGGGGTGGAGAATAAAGACTGATTTAAGGGAGTATTGGGGTTGTTATTATTTTTGATAAATCATAATCGAAAGAAAAGAATAGGAGATTCCCATATCTATCAGATCTAAACAAATGTTTTTGAAAGTAATGTAATTATATATTCTATGTTAAATATTTTTCATTTAGGGATCACAAATCTCTTTTCGCAAAAATGAATTGAAATAAATAAAGTTTTCAATGAAATAGAACGATAACAAGACATACATATAAGCATTTCCTCATTTTCTGCGTAGTTTATTTGACTTGAAAAAATTCAATAATCTTTTTGCAACCTTTACCTAAGGTAAAGTGAATAAAATAATACACTTTGTCTCAATTGTTACATAGATTTACAATTATTCATTAGAGAAAACACAAAAAAGAATCCTAATCCTATAGATTATTGATTGAAGTTAATTAGTACCCCAATATCAAAAACACACCCCTGTTTATAATTTAAAAAATTGAAAATCAGACTGCTTAGAATGCAGCATTTAAAATTCCAATGGATATCGTAAGTAAGGCTTTCTTTTTCTTTTTTATGACTAACTAACTTCAATATGAGAGGGATAGGCATACAATGAAAAGCCCGTCCCCGGATTTTGCTTTTTTAAGTAAAACTCTTTTCTCTTCTTTTGATCTATGCTCCCATCTTACCTGGATACAAATCGATTCAATTATATTTGTGTGTTATTTGGTGTTATTTGAATACGATTCCATTTTTGAAAAAGATATAATTCAGATAAGAATCAATCATTATAAGAATAATAAAAAAAAGAATCATATTCTATATAATATTATTTATATTATTTATTATTTGATTATAGTCTTAATAAAAAAACAGAAAGTTGTTTAAAATAAAAAAAAAAAGACAATCTTTTCTTATGATAGAAAATATGTATTCTAATACAATATATATAATCTGATATGATATATATAATAGGTATGTTCTGGGACGGAAGGATTCGAACCTCCGAATACCGGGACCAAAACCCGTTGCCTTACCACTTAGCCACGCCCCATTTTATATTTATATTCGACATTAATAAACACTAATATTGTTATTAGTTGTTCGTCAATTCTAGTCCAAATATCTATAGAATAGATTGGTACTAGGATTTTGATACATTTAGATATCAAATTAAACGAAATTTATTGATCATTACATATAATTCAATTAAGATATTGTATGAAAGTATGATTTCTTCTATTCTCTTTTCATTTGAGAATTGAAGTATTTTTGATTGAGTTAGTTCAAATCAAAGAAAAGTTTTTTGGTCTACCTTCTTTTTATTTTTTAATTTTGAGTTTTTACTCATTTTTTTTCTATAACTTAAACTAAAAAAAAAAATAACATTATATTATCAATTATTAATAACTCATATTAAGAACTCAATCAAAATAAAAATAAATACAATTATCTTCAAGAACAAAACAAAGAACAAAATGTTTGTTATGCTTAATATCTTTAGTTTGATCTGTATCTGGCTTAATTCTGCTCTTTCTTCAAATAGTTTTTTCTTCGCCAAATTGCCCGAGGCCTACGCTTTTTTGAATCCAATCGTAGATATTATGCCAGTAATACCTCTGCTATTTTTTCTCTTAGCTTTTGTTTGGCAAGCTGCTGTAAGTTTTCGATGAGATCTTGAATACTGTCCTAGAAAAATTCATGATTTGTTCTAAAAAAAATTCTAACAATTGATATGATAAGATCAGATAGGTTTTATAGTATAAAACTTCGATTCAAATATGGAAATTCTTGTATCGCCACAAAAAGTCTGGGGATCACCTCATTTCCGCATTCGGACCTTTTTTACATTGAAAGAACTTATTAGAGTCCCCCACAATTAGATATTAGATATTGTGGGTATGAAAAAAATGGGTAATGAAAGACTTGACTCATATTCCATTATAAATAAATTTCTGAAAATTATTTTCTATTTCTAGATTTAAGATTTATCAAAACCATTTCTTGGTGTCAAAATAAGATATATGTGGTATAAAAATGGAGAATCTATTCTCTTTTTTTTTTTTTCCAAAAAAAAAATGATCTTGGAGATTGTGTCATGCTTACTCTCAAACTATTTGTTTACACAGTAGTGGTATTCTTTGTTTCTCTCTTTATCTTCGGATTCCTATCTAATGATCCAGGACGTAATCCTGGACGTGACGAATAAAAAAGAAAGTTTTTATTTTCCTTGATCGATTTTTAAATGTTCTTAGGATTTTATCTATTCCACATCTTTAACTATTAAATAAAAAAAAAAGACTCGTCTAAATTGAAAGATAAATAAAAAAAAATACCAAGTCATTGACAAAAGCGGAAAGAGAGGGATTCGAACCCTCGGTACGAAAAACCCGTACAACGGATTAGCAATCCGACGCTTTAGTCCACTCAGCCATCTCCCCCATCTGAAAAGGATAATTACTATGTTACATTACACAAAAAGTAAGGTTTGAAAAAAGGGTCTTTCTTTTATACCTCTATTATATTTATATTATTTTTATTCTATTATTAGTTTATTATATAGATATATAATATATAATTATCTAGACATATCAAAATATAAAAAATATAGAAAAAAAGTAATTCCATTGATATAAAATAAAGTAAGAAGGGCTCGAAAGAAATATCTCCAATCCACTATTCCAATGAATATAAATTCATATTAAATTAATATATATATATATAATTACCTATATAATTATAAATACCTAAATAAAATAATAATATATATTTTATAAGTAAAAAATAAAATATATAGTAGTAATTTATATAAAGAAATATATAAATAATATAAAAAGTACCTCTTTGATTTCGTCTGCAAGAGCTTTTTCAAATTCCACGGCCTGGCCAGGTCAGTACCTCGCCGGGCCTTTTTTTTTGTTCCAATGACTATTATTTGAAACAAAAATGCTTGTTATGGAATAAAAAAAAAAAAAAAGAAACAATGGAACCATATATTCTTGCACAATTTTATGTTTTGGGGTACGTAT